TACTGTTTTATCCTAATCAACCGACTTTATCGAGAAAGATTACTTTTTTTAGGTCAAATGGTTGAGAGCGATATCTCGAATCAACTTATTGGTATTATGGTATATCTCAGTATAGAGAACGAGACCAAGGATTTGTATTTATTTATCAACTCTCCTGGCGGATGGGTAATACCCGGGATAGCAATTTATGATACTATGCAATTTGTGCGACCCGATGTACAGACAATATGCATGGGATTGGCCGCCTCCATGGGGTCTTTTCTCCTGGCCGCCGGAGCAAGTACCAAACGTCTAGCATTCCCTCACGCTTGGCGCCAATGAGTTTTTTATTTGAGAGAAAAAAGAAGACTATGCCTTCGCCATATGAATTCTTAATATTAAGTAATAATAGCATGGCACTTCGAATTCGATATGAAAATTGTTAGTGTTTTTTTTTTTCAAAATATTTGATTATGTATCGAAGCAGTAGTATGAGATAAAGAAGGGGTATTCCGGTTCCGGGTTTATCTTACCTATCGGAGGCCTATTGCAGCGCCACAAACCTTTTTCACGCCGGAAGGTTCTTAACAATTAACAAGATTTATGGTATGAAAGAGTACGAAAATAAAAAAAGAAGATTATTTTTTATTTATTTCTTTTTTTTATTTTTATTTGAAAAAAAAAAAGAAACTTTGGGATTGCTGAATCACAAACGAAATAAATATATAAAGCAACGGAGCCATCATAGTATTTTTGAACTCCTCAAAAAAAAGAAGGGTGGTAATTGGATCATTTACCCATCTGGGTATAATAGAACCCCCTTTTTATCCTTGTTTGATGAAGGGTAAAAAGAAAATTCCATTGGCAAGCCGTATGCAATGCGAAAAAGTGCCCGTACGGTTGTTCAATTCGATCTTTTTCTTTATCTCTTCCCCTCGCCGAATCGTGCGAGATAGAGGAACCTTTTATTATGTTATAATATATCATCAGGGTCATGATCCATCAACCTATTGGCGCTTTTTATGGGGCACAAACGGGAGAATTTATCCTGGATACGGAAGAACTACTGAGACTGCGCGAAATCCTTACAATGGTTTATGTACAAAGATCGGGCAAGCCCTTATGGGTTGTATCCGAAGACATGGAAAGGGATACTTTTATGTCAGCAACAGAAGCCCAAGCTCATGGACTTGTTGATCTTGTAGCGGTTGGATAAAACATAGCAGTCACTTTTTAAGGGTTTAATATTCTATTAAACAGAAGAAATTCATAATCATACGGTTAGGATCGATCTAAACCAGCCCATAATGGATAATTCAGCATGCCAACTATTAAACAACTTATTAGAAACCCAAGACAGCCAATCAGAAATGTTACCAAATCCCCCGCTCTGCGGGGATGCCCTCAGCGCCGAGGGACATGTACAAGGGTGTATGTGCGACTCGTTTCAATCATGGGCTGAAACAAAACAAAAGAAAGAAAACCTTTTTTAAGTATCAATGATCAGTACCTGTGAATCGGATAGAATAGAAGAAGAAGAACTCCATTCACTATCTAAAAAAAGATCGATCTATCATATCTTTCTATTGTGTATGAAATTTATGGTTTCCACTGGCGCAAATTCCACCACCTCAATTTGCAATTAATTTAAGGTGAGAAAGAATTCCCCATTGGTAACAAATAGTTATCCATTAAGCGGGGGAAATACTATAAAAAAGCAGAAAGATTATCTTTCTACTCTTGCAAGAACGGACTAACAAGGTCAGCTACCCCACCAATCTTCATAATTAAATACCGTTACTGTATAAGGTCTATCTCGTTATGAAAGACCTATTACTAGAAAATTCATGGGTAGAGCCGAAGAGTGGTAACTGTACAAGTTACCAATAGAATTGATTAAATGAAGGAAGTGGCTCCGGTGTATAGAGAGGGCCTCACCGTTTAAGAAGTAATCATAGAGACGACGGAACCCACAATTTCTTTATCTATTTACTACTTTCGTTTTTTTTTTTACTATTCCAATGCCTCGACAAAAGGTAAAAGCGTGGTCGGGAAGGTTAGAGTAGCAAAAGCCATTGGAATTTTTATTTTATAAATTGGAAGAGTCCGTTTTGTTATTAATAGACTAGGAAAGGGGAAAAGAATAACTGAAAGAAAGGAAATCAATTAGTTATTCATCAAAGTTTCATTTATTCAATGACCAGAATTAGACGAGGATATATAGCTCGGAGACGTAGAACAAAAATGCGTTTATTTGTATCAAGCTTTCGCGGGGCTCATTCACGACTTAGCCGAACAATTACTCAACAGAAAATAAGAGCTTTGGTTTCGGCTCATCGCGATAGAGATAGGAAAAAAAGGGATTTTCGTCGTTTGTGGATCGCCCGAATAAATGCAGTAATTCGCGGAAATCAGGTATCCTATAGTTATAGTAGATTAATATACAATCTGTATAAGGCGCAGTTGGTTCTTAATCGTAAGATACTTGCACAAATAGCTATATCAAATAGGAATTGTCTTTATATGATTTCCAATGAGATTCTAAAATAAGGAAATTGGAAGGAATCCATTATAATTTTTAAACGGAGTTCTCTGGAGACTGAACTCCAGTAAGAGGAAGGTAGAGTAGAAATAATATGATAAAGTCGTCAAAATGAGCGAACACGCTCAATAAAAAAAAGATTGATTTTATTCTTCTTTCCCAATTCTTTTTTTTCTTATGGCACGGCTGCTTCGCAGATTTTTTGACCAAAACATCCATCTGTGTTTGAGTTCGGATTGGAATTTTTATTTAATTGAAGAGTAAGCCTATTTTTTTCTGGTTCGAAGACCGGGAGGTCTAGCGGTCAACCCACTTCTTTCAAATTGTTTCTCATTATTAAGAAAAGGTAACGAAGATAAAATACGAGCTTGTTTTATAGCAATAGTAATTAATCGTTGTTCGTTTAAGGTCAATCTATTCACCCGTCTAGATAATATTTTTCCTTGTTCACTAAGAAATCGACTAATTAAAGTCATGTTTCTATAATCAATTCGATCCCCCGATTGGATCGGGGGCAAACGCCTACGAAAAGATCGCTTGGATTTAAGAAAGAGTCGCTTGGTTTTATCCATAATTTGTTTATTCCTTATCCCTAAAATCCCATTTCGATGAAATCAAAAAATGATTTCTAGAATCAATTCTAGGATTTGGTTTGTCTAGATTTATTTATTTGTTTTTATTTAAATATATGAAATAATCTAGATATATATCTAGATTATTTTTCATGTCCCTTGGAAGGGTGACACAAAAGCACGCAGCTTGACTCTATCTATTTTTTTATCTCCCCATGAAGTGTATGCTTGTAACAATAGGGACAGAATTTTCTCAATTCCAATCGACTGGGTGTATTGTGTCGATTCTTTTGAGTAATATATCTGGAAATACCCCTTGATTCCTTATTAACACCGTTTCGAACACAACTAGTACATTCCAAAATAACCCTTACTCGGACCTCTTTACCCTTGGCCATGAACCTCCTTGGGGTTTTTGATTCACCCAACTTTTCTATTTTCCGACCCGCAACGAATAAGAAGCACGGGACAAAAAAATAGAAGTTGCTAACCACTCAAAAAAAACTTATGAAATAAAGATTTTATTGCAATCAATATAGTAAATAAATAGGAAATAAAAATAATAAGTAATACAAGAATTTCTAACTATATTGCTAAATCGCAGTCCAGTATTTCATTTAAGGATCTTGTAGTGGAGGATACTCTTACCCTAGCCATATTTCGATTTCCGTTTTCTTTTACCTGTCTATTTGCTTTTAACTGGATAATTAATAATTAATTGAATCGGAGCCTGAACCCAGGTTTCGCTGAGGTTGAAGCCACCTTTTTTCTTTCGCTTTCCTTCTTTCTAATTGTAAAATAAAAAAACGAAAAGAGGGGAAAGAGAGATTAGTCACAAATATTTGATTCTAGCTCTAATCTTCTTCACCCCGTTCCAGTTCAATAACTAGAATGAAAAAAAGGAAATGTCAATCCGTCAGGGAATAAACGGTTGATTTCTATCAATAACCCTGCTAAAGACCCGAACCATAGAGTACTTAGTACCGGTGCCACGGAAAGATATGTTTTTAGATCTCGCATTGCAAATCCTCCTTCTTTTTTGTTTTTGTATTCCCTATTGGAATATATTCTGGTAAGAGATGTATATGTAGTTAAAGGCCCACTTGTATTTGTGCGCGGAATCCCTAATTCAAATTGAAATGCGCAATGATTCGGTATATAAGATTTGATTTCTTTTTTTTTTTTCTTAAAACAGAAAATGGGTCACTTTACGCCTGCGAATTCCCAAGAAAAATAATAATTTATTATTATTATATGGTATATGATATGAGACCAAAAACAAGAAAAGGCAAGATCCATTTTGCATATCACTAGAGGGAATAAAAAATAAGGATGTGGAAAACAAGACAGGGATTCTTTACAATGATATTGTAGGCCAATTGAAAGGGATGTAGCGCAGCTTGGTAGCGCGTTTGTTTTGGGTACAAAATGTCACGGGTTCAAATCCTGTCATCCCTACCAATTACCGCTCAGAGCAGCAGTAACGCGAGATCCTTTTTTTTTAGATCGATTTCATTTTGACATACATAAATTTCGATTTTATGATATATGATAGTATACACATACAAGAATTGTTGGGTAAAAAAAGGGAATCTCCTTATTTCCAGCCTTTTTCGTTGTGGTTGTGATAAGAAAGCGCTCTTAGTTCAGTTCGGTAGAACGTGGGTCTCCAAAACCCAATGTCGTAGGTTCAAATCCTACAGAGCGTGATTCCGCTCTTGTCGTCTTAGATCTAAAACCATACACACTGAACTGAAATAATTGAACAGCAATCTGAATTTGACCCTGACCTCCCCCTCGAATTAAATTAAAGAAGGGAAGGGTCAGTTAAAAAAAGAGATGTTAATTAATCAAAGGTCCAACTGATCACCACGTCTGTATTGTAAATAGGCGGTTACGAATAATCC